TCATGTACCGATTCTTGAATACCCACTATGGTAGAATATTCGTGTGGGATTTTCTCAGATTTTGCGCGTGTAATACATGTTCCTTCTATTTCTCCAAGCAAAACTCTTCGCATCGCAATGCCTATTGTGTCGGCTTGACCTTTCATAAGTGGAGACAAAATAAAGCGCCCATAATAAAGCCGCTTACTGTCTGCTCTTGATTCAACACACTTCCACTGCAGTGTCCGAGTAGATACTTTTACTTTCTCTCGAACCATAGTAATATTATTTATCAGATCATTGAGTCATTTATTTCTCTTGAAATCTCTTCAATGTTTATTTCTACACCCGTCTTTTTTTAGGGGGTCTGCAACCATTGTGTGGCATAGGGGTTACATCCCGTACGAAATTTAAAAGGATACCGCTTCTACGAATAGCTCGTAATGCCGCATCTCTTCCGAGACCAGGACCCTTTATCATGACTTCTGCTCGTTGCATACCTTGATCCGCTACTGCTCGAATAGCATTTCCTGCTGCGGTTTGAGCAGCAAAAGGCGTACCTCTTCTTGTACCCCTGAATCCACAAGTACCGGCCGAGGACCAAGAAATTACCCGACCCCGGACATCTGTAACAGTCACAATGGTGTTGTTGAAACTTGCTTGAACATGAATAACGCCCTTTGGTATTCGACGTCCACTTTTACGTGAACCGATCCGTCCCGGCCTACGTGAACCACTTCGTGGTGGAGATTTTGCCATATTTGATCATTTCATAAATATAAGTCAGAGATATATGGATATATCCATTTCATGTCAAAACCGATCTTTTATGTTGATTTGTTCATCGGTTACTTTCTAAACTTTTCGAAAGATTATCCTTGTCTTTGTTTATGTCTCGGGTTGGAACAAATTACTATAATCCGTCCCCTCCTGCGGATCAGTCGACATTTTTCACAAATTTTACGAACTGAAGCCCTTATTTTCATAATTGTTATTCCTTAAATGAATTTCGAATCTACTTATTGGAAGTTGGAAGAAAATAAGTTTCTTGAAATTTTTGAACCGCGATTTGTATCCCCCTGAAAGGAATGCTGAAAAATCACCTAATCACTCAAACCCTTTTGTGTAGTCTATATATTATTATTATATCCTCCAGTTGAATCTGAATCATAACGACTTCCTTCAATTTTGCCTCTAGCCACCGGGAGTAGATGTAGAAAAACGGGTCGCATCCCTCCTGAAACATAATCTAGAATCTTACTTCGCTCTCTAAACTATCTAAAAGAACCCGGAGCATACCTTTGGTAAGTTATTCGGTAATTAAACCTCGAGGAATCCTCCCCTTTTTTTTTTCTCACAACATAAAAGTAAGCTCCAAATACAATTCGGATAGCAGGATAATTACCATATATAACACAAAATTTCTCCACCGATTCTTTCCAGTCGAGCCGCTCGGTCTGTCATTATACCCCGAGAAGTAGAGAGAATTACAATCCCCATCCCATCTAAAATTCTAGGAATTCGTCGATAGTTAAAATAGATTCGTAGACCGGGTCGACTGATTCGTTTTAAATTTAAAATGGGTCTATACGGCCCTTTCCTATTCCTTCGATGTCGTAGGGTTAAAACCAAAAACTCTTTTTTGTTTTTGTTTTCCACGAGTTTCCTTGCGTTTTCGATAAAACCCTCTCGCAAAAGGATTTTAACAACGTTTTCGGTGATGTTAGTAGATGCTATTCGAACCGTTCCCTTTCTATTCATGTCAGCATTTCGTATAGAAGTTATTATGTCAGCAATAGTGTCCTTGCCCATGATAAACTGAAAATTTTGTTGCTTCCAAATTTTGATATAATCAACATGTTCTTTTTTTTTATGAAAATTATTAATTATTAAAAGTATATGCGTGAGACATACTCTACTAAATTTTGATTTATCTATTTTATTTTCATACTATCACTATATCGCGGTCCCCTCTTATAATACTTCAGGTGCTAATGAAACTATTTTAGTAAAATTCAACTGTCTCAATTCCCGGGCGATCGCACCAAAAACTCGAGTTCCCTTTGGATTTCCTTCGTGATCAATGACAACTGCAGCATTGTCATCGTACCGTATTATCATACCGTTATTACGTCTGAGTTCTTTACAAGTACGTACAATTACAGCTCTGATCACTTCTGATCTTTCTAGAGGCGTATTGGGTACTGCTTCCTTGATCACAGCAACAATAACGTCACCAATATGAGCATATCTACGATTACTGGCTCCTATGATTCGAATACACATCAATTCTCGGGCACCGCTATTGTCTGCTACATTCAAATGGGTTTGAGGTTGAATCATATCGTTTTTTGAGTCCGTTTTTTTAATGTTTAATTTAAAGTAAAGCACTGAAAGGACGAAGTAAAAAAAAAAAGGGAAGACCCGCATTTTTTATACCCAAGCTTTATTTCCTTTGTTTCGACATTCCTATCCCGAAATAATGAATTGAGTTCTTATAGGCATTTTGGACGCCGCTATTGAAATAGCCTTTCGAGCTATATTTTCAGCTACTCCACTCATTTCATAAAGTATTCTACCCGGTTTAACGACGGCTACCCAATATTCGGGGGATCCTTTACCGGACCCCATACGGGTTTCCGTGGGTCTTAGTGTAACTGGTTTGTCTGGAAAGATACGTACCCATATTTTTCCACCGCGCCGTACATTTCGTGTCATTGCGCGGCGCCCCGCTTCGATTTGTCTAGATGTGATCCAAGCGGGTTCAAGTGCTTGAAGAGCATATCTGCCGAAACAAATATGATTACCTCGATAAGATATCCCTTTCATTCTTCCTCTATGTTGTTTACGGAATCTTGTTCTTTTGGGGTTATAATTGATGGTTCTTTCTCAATGCCATCTCTACTACAGAACTGGACATGAGAGTTTCTTCTCATCCAGCTCCTCGCGAATGAAAGGACTAAAAACGATTTTATCAAGATATAGGGGAATTTAATGAATAATATACTGAAGCATAGGATTTTTTGAAAGTTCATCTAATTAATCTATTCTAAATTTGTATATCATGTTTAGATATAGAATTGAAACATTTATGTTCTATTTATAGATAATCTCAATGTCTTTTTTTTTATCGTTCTAACAAATCTTGATTTTGTTTTGCCCTTTACCATATCGGATCGATCAAAATGAATCAATCCAATAAAATAAAAAAATAAACCTTTCGCGGGCGAATATTTACTCTTTCAATATCTATTTCAGTTGTAGGGTTAGTTCATGACCTCTACGAATAAAAGAATAGTTTAGTTCCTGGGTTCGTTTCGCCATCCCACCCAATAAATCATTAAGATTCATTTCCAATAGAATCTTCTTTTTCTTTATTCACGGGTTCCGTCGTTCCCATTGCTTCTCGATTAATGGTTAGGTCTGAATTCTCCAACGGAGCCCTTAATGAAATTTTTTCTTAAGTCAATTTTCTCAGTTTTTATTGGCTCGGGGCTCTTGATTTTTTTTTTGTTCTATGAGCGGATTCATCTAGTTAGGGATGAATCATTATTGATGCTATATTACACTGTTTTTTATTTTTATGAGATGACTTACAGACCTTACATATTGGAATCTTATATCATTGATATTTTCTTTCTCTCTTTCTCTCATCCTTCCATTTATCCGCATGCTTTTCGATTTTCTTTCACAACTTCGAACTTCACAACCTACAATCAGATTGGGTTTTTATGTTATGCAAATTTCAGTTGCTACAACGATATGACCACTATATTATATCTTGACTGGTTCTTTGGATTCAGATAATACGAAGCAATGAGTTGGTTATTAGTGCTATAGTTATTAGTTCATACTACAGGACGGTCCATTTTTTGGAATCCTAGCCCTAAAAAAAAACCAACGAGTCGCACACTAAGCATAGCAATTATATATATAAAAAAAAAAAATCAATCTAATTTTTATTCAACCCTATAGAATTGCGGAATTTCTCATTTTTGTTTTGATTGAAGATAAAAAGAGCTCGTTCTTTGTTCTTTGTTTGGTTTATTTCCATTAATGGGGGGGCTCTAAAGACCCGTAAACTCTTATTTTTTTTCGTCTACAAATATCCAAATTTTGATTCCCAATACCCCGTATATAGTTCGAACCGTATAGGAACAATAATCAATTTTAGCTCCAATGGTTTGTAGAGGAACTCTACCTTCTCTGATCCATTCGGCGCGCGCAATTTCTTTTCCGTCAAGACGCCCTGCAATTTGTACTTGAATTCCTTTTGTATCGGCCTGTTCCGTTAATTCAATAGCTTTTTTCATTGCTTTTCGAAAAGAAACTCGATTTTTTAATTGTCCGGCTATAAATTCGGCAAGAATATTGGGGTGCCCATAAGGATTTGTAATTCGTGTAATAGCAATGTTTATTTTTCGATTCACACAATTAAGTTCTTTTTGTACATTCATCTGTAATTCTTCAATTCTTCGCGGTCTATTTTCTAGTAATAATTTTGGGAACCCTATATAGATTATAACTTGAATTAGATCAATTCTTTTTTGAATCTCTATCCGTGCAATTCCCTCAACACCGGAAGATATTCTGATATTTTTTTTTATATAATTCTTAATAAAGTTTCGTATTTTTTGATCTTCTTGTAGACCCTCGCAATAGTTTTTTGGTTTTGCAAACCAAAGAGAATGATGACTTTGTGTTGTACCAAGCCGGAAACCTAGTGGATTTATTTTTTGTCCCATAATCTCCCATTCCTATATGTATCATGACATGTCATAGTTTTGTTCTTTTTTTTATTTATTAATCTAGTGTTTTTTGAGCACTCGAGATCGAGATAGTCTCTATATTCATATTCAGCTAAGGATATATTTTTTAAAACAATAGTTATATGACAAGTGGTTTTTTTGATCAGATAACTCCGCCCTCGGGCTCGAGGTTTTAATCTTTTCGCAGTAGGACCCTCGTTTACTTCGGCTTTAACTTTAATAATGAATAAATAATGAATAAACTTCCTTCGT